AATGCAATGCACGTAAAAGCCTGGAATGGGGGAAACTTCATCTGTGGGTCTTCTAGTCGGTTTGTTAAAGGAGACTTAACCACCTGGATTGGAGCCCTTTGTCGTAGTTCTCCAGTAACTTCGGCAGTGGTAGTGAGTCAAGGGTCAACTCCTTCTTCTTCGTCCGGTTTACTCAAAAGGTCCAAGGGCCTCTGTCTTTCCTATGTCTCTGTGGAATAAGATCAAGATCAGACCTACCCTTTGTCCTGATCAATGAGTGGGTGCTTTAACCATTCAGCCATGGACGCAAAGAGACTCAGCGAGTGAACTGAACTAGGCTTGGGTATTCGCTTCTCTATTTCTTCCGTTAAAGGAGATTTGAGAAAAGATGGAATAGGAAGACGTGTTTCCAGAACGAACAAGATACGGGTTGAGAAGGGGGAGTTAGCAAAGTTAGACAAGATTGGAATGGGCGGATTGAAATTCACTTTAGGAGAGCAATGGACCTTTTGCCGACAGATGGAACCCCCGCAAAAACCGAAAGGAGGACACTGCGGGACGACAACAAAGACTTCGAAAGCTTTTTCTGCTTTTTGAAAGCGGTAGGAGAGCAGTCTCTCTGGGGGGTTCCCTAGGTATAGATATATACATCAACTGAGGGACCAATCGAAGAGCTTACAATCAGAACAGAAAGCTTCTTTATTCTATGGGGCGGCTTGCCTACATAGAGGGTGAAGTTAAACTGAGCCTAGAGAAAGACGATCGGGATTGGTGATCCACCAGGAAAGCACATTCACTCGCTAGCGACTACTTCGAAGGCTTAGAAGACTATACGTGTACTACTAGACCACCAAGACTGATAGGCATTCCTACCTAAAGGGGCGGGTCTATTAGACGATCCACCATCACCTCAAGAACCAATACCAGACTGACGACAGTATCAAGCTGATTAAAAAAAGAAAAAATTGACTACCTCACGACCAACGACAGCCGTCCTTCGTCCGCCTAATTAGTGGGGAGACTTTGATAGCAGCGAAAAAGATTCTCATCTTTCCGAACCTCAAACACATTTGTCGCCAACCTTGAATTAACAACAAACGACCTTTCGAATAAAGCTTGCATTAACTCGCAACACAAGCGGCCATCTATCTGTAGCCGACTTGAGGTCAAACGAATAAGACTCACTTTCGCCAACTAGCCGATCTAACGAACGTGTCTGGTGGAAAGTCCCATCTTCAGGGATCCTCCTCAAGACCTGTGCAAGCCAATCATGGACTGGTTTTAATAGCCGTTGATTGACATAGTTGCCTATAGCGAATAATCGTCTTTTGCCACCGCCCTACACAACCTGACTTAGTCGACCCGTGATTGGAGGTACCCCCAAATCATAACATGATGGTAAGTACCTGCCAATCCTAGTCTCAAACCAATCGAGATCCGTAGGCGTAAAGATCTTATTATTAGGATCTAACGCATACCGTACCCGAGGGGCCCAGAGAAAGCCTTGCGACCACTGCTCACCCTTACTGTGAGTAAAGGTCATGAGGAAATGAAAAGCCGCGTCTTCGTAGGTAAATGAGGACCGAAGTCCCAACATCTCTTTCCACTTACGTTTTAGACGGTTCACCCACACTGACCATGTGAGGCGGTGCTTAGGAAGGGCCTTCCAAGTTGGGTCCCACGTTAACCCTTGGTGAAGAGGTAACGTAGGCAGCCAGGGCATGTACAACGGGAGTAGTCCAGATATCACCCATTTTATATCATCAACTACTTCGAGGACGGAATCAATGTCCTTAACAGGCTCAACAATCGAGGCAAACGTCTTCTTATCTACTCTCTTGGCAAGTTCTATAATCTTAGCCAAAGATAAGAAAGACAGATAGAGTTGCACTAACCGATCCGCTTTGTTCTCCCACCCCTTTCCACCCTTTCATATCTGACTAGCTGATGACTAGCTATCACTATTGGTCAAACCAGCCCCTAGCTTCATATCATTTACTGCATCTCCTAAGAGCTGATGACGGAATGGACCACTCACCTTTATTCCTTGACCTCATATCGATATGTATAATTGACAGAAGCTACTTTAAAAAAGGAAAAAGTAGGGGTTTTCTATATTTTATATATAAAAGAATAAAAGCGAGCCACCTAAAAAAGAGAGTCAAGTATATGCGATCTTTCTTCTCTTATTCAATTTCTAGTTCGATCCTTTTGATTCTTCTTCTCTTCTGAAACTAGGGGCTGGTACATAGAACGGGAGAGAGGCAAAAGGTAATTTCAGAGCTTCAAACATGACGGGATCCCCGGATGCATTGTTTTTCACTTTTGTCGTTGGTTCTCATGGACGTGAAGATATAGCTTGTGTGCTGTTAAAAAAGTAGCAGGTCTCCGCCCCTTCTCTTAGTAGGGCTGCGTATCCGTAGTTTGAATCCACTTCTCAGTGGTCGAAGGCACAGTCTTCATCTCCTTGAATCGAATGCGATAATCTGCGAGAATTGCTTATGGCAAAGGACGATGCCCACGCTTCAGGTCGATCAGAAAGACAAAAAGGATCCGCTCCAGTGCAATTTTCCGGATTTCTAGTAATTGAAGGGCATTACGCCTCTGATAGCACGATGGGACTCATCTGGTATTTAGCAATTCCGCCTGCCAAATCTAGCAATTTAGGTAGACAACCGAGGCAACAAAAACTATGATTTTCCTTTTGAATTGACGGAAGGAAATAAGACAAAAATGGTTGTTTCAAAAGAGAGGATGACCTTGCTGCTAACCCACTCCCGGCTAGAGAACAAAATCCAAGACGAAGTACATCGTCTGCGGAAGGAGGAAGGGATGCGGGCTCTTGGTCCTGAGCGTATGGCCCGTACGGTCGAGGACTTTACCGAAAAGTATGGGCTGGAAAAATTTCCAGAGATACTGAATGAAATCAAAAAGAAAGAAGAGAAATTGGGCCATGTTTCCCGAGAGAGGCCGCCTTCTCTCAGGCCAGCAGTCTTCTACTTTTAGTCGACTGCTCTATGACGGGCTTCCCTGTATCCTGGGCTCTGCTCGCTCGTCTACGCTCCGACCCAGCAAGTAATAATTGAAAAACGTTTCTTCCTCTCCTTTCAGTCGAGTTCTTACAAACCTTTCCTTTCAGTCGCCTTGCCTGCATTAAGATTTAAAACTTGTCGTCAAAAAGGGATTTCTCGCTGACTCGTTAGAGTCAGGAACGAAGTGCTCGACTGTCAAGGAGAGGTTTGTAAGAGCTCGACCAAACAAGCAACGAGCGCGCTAGCGCGAAAGCCTATAGCGTTAGCCGTTTTCTTGCTGGGAAAGGTCAGAATCAAGAAAAAATAATGGAAATAGTGAATCAAGATCTAGATGGATCCCTATCTTTATCTCTATCCACGGAGATACCTATCTATATGGATAGAAATCGATCTATGAATCGATTTAGACTATCCTCTATCCGGATAGATATGTCCCTATGAGCGACTACGCCGATCTTTATATGTTTTGGCCACGTCCGTTTCCGCTCCGAAGAGGAAGGTTTGGATCTTTCAATCTTATGTCGTGAGGGATGTGACCTATGTTAGGTCCATAAAATACCACAGCTTTTGGTGTTCTATGATTCACCTCCGAATAATGAGTAGGTAGTTCGATCCTTTTGATTCTTCTTCTCTTCCTAGTAAACTTTTGGGGGGATGCGGAGCAATAGGTCGAATTACTATATAAATAAGAGTTGTAAACTATAGCTATAGGACGAGTAGGAAGATATCGGTTTTTCTCCTTTCTTCTCTTCGATAAGAATAGGGATTTAAAATGATACAAATTCCTCTTCATTCTGTTGTGCTCAGCGAAGGAACTGCCTAAGCATACTTTTTCGGATCCAAACTTCTTTGTTCTTTTTAAGTTTTCTTTTTGCATAGAAGAACGCAACCGTTGTTGCAAAAACCAGGATTTTAGTAGTAGGCGGCATCCCCTCTTAGTTTTGAGTAGGTGGAACCATTCTGTTTTGGTTCTTCTCCACATTCTTACCGGCAGGAATTTGCCTATGATTTTTTCAACTGATATTTCGATATAGAAAGATCTCCTTATTTCTTCACCGCGGATTCTCGCGTCATTTTCTTGAAAAGATATTAGATCACCGTGGGAAACTTTCAAATGAGTAATGCTGACCATTCTATTATTCACACAAACCCTTCGATGACTTATCGGCTGCCTTGCTTGAGGAATAGTTTCACGAAAATGGAGACGAACCGGAATAACGTCCGATCTTGTTTCTGGATTGAGTAGAAAAGGGATATATGAAGTTCGTTCTGTTCCTCTGTGCATCTCTGTGATGGGTAAATCCCCATGAAAAAGGGGCAACTTTCGTGTAGTTTGTAATTGGATGTAACTGTTAAGATTTTCTCTCGGATAAATCTTTCTCTTAATAGATCTCTTCTTGTTCCTCAATCTTCGGAGAATGCGGCGTTGTATTATTGTAAGTTCTCTGTTCCGAACATTTCCTGAAAGTAGACGACAAGTTTTAAATCTTAATGCAGGCAAGGCATATCTCGTTGAATCAGTCTTTTTCGCCACATCGCGTATAACGGGAATCGAACCCCCTCTGCTGCTGGCGGGCGGATGGAGAATGTTCTACTTCGATCCAGCAACTTGTTAGGAGTAGGTTTTGGCTTTCCCCTTTCTCTAATAATAAGGTAAGCTTCCCTCACTGCCGATCGCCTTCAGCTGGTGCGCAGGAGCGCACTTCCGTTTTCCCCTTACTATACAAGGGGGTGTAATGAATAGAGATCTCCCACCAGCAGTCTTCTCTTCCTATCACTTCACTTCGTTCGAGAGATCTGATCTCATCGGACCTCACCAGGCCGGGCGAAGGGGAAGGAAGGGATGGGCGGTCCGGGAACAGCAACGGGAGAGGGCGCGTAGCCCCCCCCTCTCCCTCTTCCCCACGCCTATTTGTTCCCCCGGAGAGATGCGGAACTCTTTTTTCTTTTTTAATAAAAAGATGAATAGATAGGGCCATGATACATTCCGGAATATTGTAAAGGTAAATAGACTCTTTTCGTCCCCTTTCTTTTCGATGCCTGCCTGAGGACCTATGTGAATGTTTTGGAATGGGGATGTTCGCCTTTTGTAACAAGTAGACCCACGATACGGACTAATAGATGTTCCTACTCTTATCCGAAAGTAAGATCTATTCCATTTTGGTCAGTCCCCCACGGCACGGCTTCTCGCTTTTCATGAATGTGTCTCCCCCTCTGCTTATGTGAGTTTGACCCGCCTTTGACTCTGCTTGCTTCTGACTCCCTATGAGCCGTTTTACGACCTTACTTTTTCGTAGGGTCGGCGGGACATGGGAGCCTCAGCTCATGCATCGGTTTACCGAAATCACCTCCGCTATCCCACTTCCTTCTATTCAAAAAGGCGAGCAGCCCTTAAACAAAAAGGCCCTAAGAGGGCTCTTCTTTATATATTACATAAGCCCTAAAGTAGGTAGCCCCGAAAGCCGAACTCAGCAACTTGTTAGGAGTAGGTTTTGGCTTTCCCCTTTCTATGTTATTAGTAAAGCAACCTTTCGCGCTAGGCGCTCACGTTTTTTGGCTGGAACGGGTCCAATTCGATCTGCATCTGAATCTGGCAATTTCCTTATTAATAGAACCCAACTCAGCAAAGTCCTTAGCAAAGGCCGATGTCCCATCTCAATTACATCGAGCCTCCGCCATATAGCAAACCCTATTTCAAAGTGTGAGTTTTGTAAGCTCTTCGCTTTCACACTACCGAACATAACTATATTTGGCACGCAATCTAAATTCCTTGTTTGGAAGATAGATCTAGGAGAAAGCAAATGGTTTTCTGCGATCACATACGAAAATAGTTGAACTTGACATCCTGATACCGATAGAAAGACGAAATCCGATACAACAGCGGATCTTGCGACATCGGAAGATACCTTTGCGTCAGTATGTTGTTCCCACGGAGCGGTTAAGAGACGGGAAAGGGAAGTATAGCTGGCGTCTTTCTTATCAAGCCAAGCTGGTTATGAGAAAGAACTATAGAAGCTAGTGGAGTGGCCAGACCAGAGGAGTTCCGATTCAAAAGATTCCGATTGCCGATGGATGATGGCGATGCCGAGGCAACTGACTTAGAAGCCTTTGCTTATGTTGTACTAGCAGCAGCTATGATTCTTCCTCCTATGGGTGAATTGGACCAAGGTCAGTGTTTTCGACTTCCGTCCCGTACGTGCCTTCCCGTTCCTTCTTTTCTTTTGTCTTACTCGAGCTTCTCGCAACCGGAATAGGAGCGGGTGTCAAAGGAGCAGGCTCCTAATAATGAATGAAATGAAGGGAGCTATAATAATACGGATATCGGGAGTTTTTCTCAGTGATTAAAAGACAGCGACTGGCACCATCTAGGGGTCTCATTCCCCTAGGTGATTGGAGGTAATTCCTGCCTCTAGATCACTGGTTGTCTGAGCACATAGGTGTGTATGTATGCCAGATGACAGTGAGTGTCAGTCTGAAGCACGGCTCTCGGTAGAGAGGGTGCCACCTTTTCCTTGGCGCAGTGTGTTTGAACACACTGGACGATTAAGGGGGCTTCTTCATCGAGTCCCTTTAATCGCCACCGCTTCACTTTCACGGCCTTGCTTCGGCCGATTTCGTGCCTAGAGTGTATCAACTGAGACGGAAATCTGGACTACTTTTTACTCCACTTTATCTTAAGCAGTGCAGGGTAGCTTTACAGAGGTATTATGCCGGGTATTATGTGAAACATGAAGCCCTTTCCGTCCCAGTAAGTCTGACTCGATCAGGACTTCCTCGTATCATCCCTAAGCGCTTACGTTGGAAGATTGCACAAAGAGATGAATACGCTGATAGATTGGTCAAACTATATATGTCGTGGTTTGGAATTTGTAAGCTAATCCAATTAGCTCCTAAGGTGACGAGAGCTACATTTAGTAGTATTGTCACTCCAATCACTGACATTGACCAACTTAGAACTGTTCTTGGAGACATTAAAACTATGTTCTCCAAGTTACAGAGGAAGTACCCTCCATGGATCTCCTCTATTCCGTTAAGGAAAGGGATGAAAGCAAAGACATGAAGAAGCCTATTAGTTCACTTGCAAGAGAGAAGGCCCAGAGAGAGTGCCCTTATTTAGAATTTGAAATTATACAACGTCCTTACTTTCTTCGATGCGAAGAATAGCCTGGTAAAGTAGCCATCCATATTCACAAGGAAACGAAGCCGTAGCATAAAATGAGTCCTGTGCTAGCAAGAAGCAATTAGGAGGAATGCCCCTTCGGGTAGCTCATCAGGATGAAAGAAGCAGAAGTGATAGGCAAGCGTGCCTGGAAGCGCTAATGCTATTGTAGCAGCTCCATAGCCTCCATTAACTTCTTTCAGTCCTGGGAAAGCTCTATCGGAACTTGTTTCAAGAAGGAAGGTGTGAGATTGAGTTGTAACATCAGGCCCAACCCTTCACTTTTGCCTATGTTTCTCTTCCTTATCTAAGTCAGATAGCCTGCCAGCATAAGCCCGATAGTTTGTCCCTCTACCCGAGCGAGGGATCAGTAAGCAACCGGGCGAACCACATCTGTTCCAATTCCAGAGGCTTTCTCCGATCGAAGTCGGATCCAATGCATAAATAGTAGAACCAACCGGGAACGGGAGATCGAGAGGGAAGTGACATCACTTCAAAAGAATTGATTTCATGTGGGCTTTTTCGTTCCTGCCCTCACAGCCAAAGATAAAGAAAGACTCCCGAACCAAAGAAAGGGATGAATCAGTCCATCTCCCAAAAACTAGCTAATATCCGGATTAGTCCTCAGGTGTGGAAACTGACCCCTAAAATAAGGGCTTTCCTCTATTTCGAGGCCCTCTGCCGAGTGTCGAGTTAGCTTATGCTTTCTGTCCCGCCTAAACCTGATCGTGTTCCTGCTCTGTCTCTTGATTCTGTTGGATTTGACAAAGAAGTCAAACTTCCGGAAGTTCTTCCATCCATCCCTTCCCAACAGCGAACCGAAGCACCTAACCGTCAGTCTCAGTCTGAGCTCTCTGGAGCAGTCCTATTCGTGTAAGCCGGGTATTCATAAGAGCAGTTCCTAGCCGCATAGACTTTGACTTTTCTTAGTAGGGCGAGACAAGGGAGAAGGCAATCAGAGTAGGCTTTTACCGGCTTGAAGCTGGGTCGCCTTTTTCTGGGTCTGTTTTCCTCCTTTGCCTGAACTCCTACGCCCTAAGATGGGGAAGGAAAGTCAGAGATGGTTAGCGGCTCGAAGAAAGATCTCCTCCGAAAGAGGAAGTGAAGTTACAAGACGGCGGACGGGTAGGTGCAAAGTAGGAAGCTGCCTGGCCAAATAAAGCAAGCCTAGAAGCAATAAAGGCGTAATCAGATGCTTCCTCAGGCGGATTTGACTAAGCAGGTTCAGAAGATGCGGGACAGCTTAGATTATAGGTTACATCGCTAGCCGAATCTGTTGACTAAAGAAGTAAGAACTCGACTGAAAGGAGAGGAAGAAAAATAGCTCGACCATTAGGGAGAGGAGTGATGACTTGGTTGCTTTTTTTTTATATGCCCATACTATTGTTTCGATAGATCCCGGGATCAATACAAAAAAAAACCTATGAATTAGAGTAGAGCAGTTGACGTTGGATTATTTCGAATTGATTGGAAGAAAGACGAATAGGTGTAGCGAAGAAAAAAAATCGGAGCGGGTAGGTTGAATCTGAAAAGTACTCTGTGGGGGTAACTATGTTAAGTTAATTGCGTATCGTAAAAAAAAATGTTATGTGCTCCCGGGAAAGAAATTGCTACTCTATTCGATAGGCCAGGAACAATCGAAAAAAGCCAGACCAGTACGGTATCTCTTTGAATCCTTAATATGGTGATACCCCCGATTCAACCTACATATGTCTCTCCTCCATCAATCGGTACTAGTTATTGTCATTTTGATTCCTTGACTTGATTTGTCCGATGAGAAATGCGAAACGAAAGAAGGATCCTCCTGCTGGGAATTAGATAAAAATCCTTCTTTGTCCCCCCTCTTCACAGAGATGAATTGATCGATTCATCGGATCCTAGCCTAGGTCGGGACTGACGGGGCTCGAACCCGCAGCTTCCGCCTTGACAGGGCGGTGCTCTGACCGATTGAACTACAATCCCAGGAAAATTAGGTGTACAGCCTCCAAATTCTTTTTTTTTTCTCATTGGATTTCATTCGAACCATTTAGTTTCGCCGTGTTGTAACAGAGACACGGATGATATACTTTATTATTATATTAAATATATATTTAATTATGCAGTAAATAGTGGGCTAATTCATGAATTGAATCAAATGGGCCCTTTTAACTAAGCGGTAGAGTCACGCTCTTTAAACGCCCTAAGAAATAGGCGTAAGTCATCGATTCAAATCCGATAAAGATAAAAAAGGGCTTATATATTTTCCACGAAACTCCTGTCTTACTTAGTCTTCATTTTTTCAGCAGAGAATATAGATATGAAAAAAAAGCGCCTGGCGAGTAGTTTTTTTTATTAGTTTTTAAGTTGAATGTTCATTCTGATGATAAGTAGTCGATTAGGAGAACTGCTATGTCACTACAGGGTATACTCTTCCTTTCCTCATCTTTCATTATTCATATTTTATGTCCTAGAACATAGATATTCTAGATACCCATTATGAATCGCCCGCCAAAGTCTTCCTACTTCTCCAATGTTCCCCGAAGAGAAATCAATCAAAAGTCAGTGGACCTGAATTTTTTCATGACTATATAAGCTATTCTGATATTAAGATTCGATATAGATGAAATCGTGGAAGCGGACCTTTGATTTCCTTGGACCACGTAAGAATTCGTCGTCCGATTGAATCTTCTTGTTCCTGAATGCTTCATAGGAATCCATCGCTATTCCTTTCTTCCACCGAGAAAGGTTCATTCCGAGTCACAAGAGCAATTTCTCTTTTTTTTTTTCATTTCTTTTTCTTTTCGTTATGGTAATGCAATGCAAGAGGTCTCAGAAATAAGGTTGTTTCTGATGATGAAAAGAGCTTTTTTTTATGTTATGGGAAATTGATGAAAACCCGATATTTAAAGGTCGGTAATGTTAGAAGACGACTGTCGGTATCTGATGGTAAGTAAGATACCTACGGTCGGTATATCTTTGAAAGCTCAGACAGAGAGAATAAACGGACTCCTCGAGGGCTACTTAAGGCACTTTAGTGCAAACCAACCAGAAGGACTGGAGCTGTTGGATGTTGCTCAGTGCTGCTATAAATTAACAACCAAAAAGCTCTGCGTCGAACTTCAGCCCCTTCGAGTTGGCCACGGGGCAACAGCCTCTGACGCCCCACACCATTGCGGCAGGAGGGGGCTTGCCCATCAGCCTACTTTGCCAAGACGTGGCAGGAGCGCAACGACCTAGCCCAAACCACCTACTTAAACAACCTAAAGGCTTGGCCCGGTCTGAAGGAAGAAGAAAGTAGACCTTGTAGAGAAGCGGATAGGAGAGGTAGCCTATAGACTCAAGCGATCAGCTCGGTGAAAACTCACCCCGTATTCCATGTGAGTCAGTTGACTTCGATTAGACCAGACCGACCCAGAGAGGAACGTGCCCACGAGGGCACCACCAGATGTTGTAGATGAACTTACTAAAGAAGAAAGAAAAATAGTATATCATAGCTGACCGCACCAGGGGCTAGCCCATACACCCACAGCACGAGTAGAATACTACTTAGTCAAGTAGAAGGGCCAACCTGAGAGCGAGGCAAGCTGGGAACGGGCTGAAACTTACGATTCGAAGACCAAGTCAGAGACTACTGGACGTCTCGCAGAGCGACTCTCAACGAGGACGTTGAGACTTTTTTCGAAAAAAAAATGTTTTTTTTGGCTTAATCCGCCTTTACTAAAGATAAAGGAGTACACTAGTATTCCGGCTAATAAGGGAAAGGTTTTTTTTTTCAAATCCAAGTTTGACTCTGATTAGATCCTTAGCGCAAGCGCTAAGTAAGCCCTAAAGGCCTTATGTAATGTAAAAAAACCGAGGAAAATAACGTCAAGTAGAAACGAACAAGGTCTTACGGCACGATCGCTATATCTTTTCTTTTTCTTTATCTCTCCTCTATAGAAAGAGGGGATGATACGTGGCGTGGTATACCTGATCGTTTGGTCAACGAGACGTACGTAAGTCGACATAGCTCCATGTATATGTTCTTTGGAGCTAGAACCAATAAATCGAATGAAATGAAATAATGGTGAGCCTAGGGCGACGAACATGGCTCAAGGGTGTCTATACAAAGCCCTTCTCTTCTTCACTCAAAGAGGCAATGCACTCTTTGAATGGTACTTGATTCATAAAATCAAGAATGAATCTTTTGGTTAGAAGTTATACGGACTTTATAAAAGGAAATGCCACGCTCCGCGTGTCACGAGATATGGGGCGTTATAATCGAAGGGTCATACTTCTCGGCCCTATTACGGTAAGGCCAATGCACTAGCCAGCCGGTGTGGTGGCGAACACGCTGTGCTGTAAGCTGTTCACCTTGTAGACGAAGGAGATATAGAAAGTGTGCCGTGCGTGATTCATAAGATTCTATAGTAGCACCAGTATATTATTTTTTTTTCACTTAGCCCGCCTCTCCCATGACTTTCCGGACCAACCAACCCGGATCTGCCCTCGAAAGTCTCTCTGCATTTTGGGAGCAGAGCATGCGCAATGAATCTTAGAAAAATTTCATTTTTAACGGCACGACTCTTTCGATTTTTTCGCTGGCATTTGAGTTGTCTCCCCTCCTTTTTCAATCGACACACTCGACGCAGATAGCTCCGGTGGCCCCGGCTTCTGCCTCTATCAGGCGGCGACAGCCCCCACCTCCACAGCCACAGCATGGAGGAGCAGCTCCTTAATCCGCATTACAACCAATCAAAATTTTCTCCAGATCGATATATGATGCTAAACCGAGACCGAGATAGAGAGAGAGGGCTGCCTGCCCGGTTGGCTTTTCGAGACAAAAGCACTCATAGGAATGGTGCTAATTCCTATGTTCCTTCTAGTCTAGTCTCGTTTGGTTTCGGGAGCCTCCCCCTCCCCGTCCCTTACTCGTCTTTTGAATGAAAGCCGTCATCCTGGATTTTTTTTTCGGCTACATAAATTATTAGAAAAATTTCCTCGGGTCTCTAGAAATCTATAAAAATGAAAAGCCCGGGTAGAAGCACAAACAAAAGGAGAGAGGAAAAGTAGAAAAAGGGGGGGAGGAGACTAGCCTCAATACTTCCCACTGGACGAGAGGTGCACCTAACCCACCTACCCACTCATCAATCACGGTGTTCAGCTGACTTGCTTGCACTGAGAGACCCCTATTGTATTGGAATTAGGCGCCCATCTTTTTTTTTTACTGTTGTCAACTAATCTCTTCAATGTTCGATTATACTCTATGTTAGAACATTTCTGTGAATGCTATTCTGATCTAAGTGGTCCTATTCTGTGTCCCGTGCTAGGAAGCATTATTCCTCTTTTCATTCCAAATTCAAGAATACGAC